CTTTTTCAGACATTTGTAATTCGTGATTTAATCAGACGGCATGTCGCTTCTAACATAGGAATTGCTAAAAGTAAAATTCGGGAAAAAGAACCCATTGTATGGGAAATACTTCAAGAAGTTATGCAGGGGCATCCTGTATTGCTGAATAGAGCGCCCACCCTGCATAGATTAGGCATACAGGCGTTCCAGCCCATTTTAGTGGGTGGACGTGCTATTTGTTTACATCCATTAGTTCGTAAGGGATTCAATGCAGACTTTGATGGGGATCAAATGGCTGTTCATGTACCTTTATCCTTGGAAGCTCAAGCAGAGGCTCGTTTACTTATGTTTTCTCATATGAATCTCTTTTCTCCGGCTATTGGAGACCCCATTTCGGTACCAACTCAAGATATGCTTATTGGACTCTATGTATTAACGATCGGGAATCGTCGAGGTATTTGTGCAAATAGGTATAATCCATGGAATTGCAGAAACTATCAAAATGAAACAGTTAACGATTATAACTATAAGTATACTACGAAAGAGAAAGGGCCCTTTTTTTTTACATCCTATGATGTACTTGTAGTTTATCAGCAGAAACGAATCAATTTAGATAGTCCTTTGTGGCTTCGGTGGCGACTAAATCAACGTGTCATTGCCTCAAGAGAAGTTCCTATCGAAGTTCAATATGAATCTTTGGGTACCTATCATGAAATTTATGGGCACTGTCTAATAGTAAGAAGTATAAAAAAAGAAATCCTTTGTATATACAAAAGAACCACTGTTGGTCATATTTCTTTTTATCGAGAAATAGAAGAAGCCATACAGGGGTTTTGTCGGGCCTACTCATATGGTACCTAAGCTAAGCTAAGTAATTATGGAATACCCGCGGGAATTTGGATCTCTCCGGTTCAACTGGAATGAGAATTCCTGAATTTCTACGTGAATCGAGATCCAGTAAAAGAGGTCTTCGAATCACTAATCCCAACCCAAATTGTCGAATCCTACTCAGCGGAATATGGAGGTACTTATGGCAGAATGGGTTGATCTGTTCTTTCACAATAAAGTGATAGATGGGGCTGCCATGAAACGACTTATTAGCAGATTAATAGATCACTTCGGAATGGCATATACATCGCACACCCTGGATCAAGTAAAGACTCTGGGTTTCCAGCAAGCCACTGCTACATCCATTTCATTAGGAATTGATGATCTTTTAACAGTACCTTCTAAGGGGTGGCTAGTCCAAGATGCTGAACAACAAAGTTTGATTTTAGAAAAGCATCATCATTACGGGAATGTATACACAGTAGAAAAATTACGCCAATCCATTGAGATATGGTATGCTACAAGTGAATATTTGAGACAAGAAATGCATCCTAATTTTAGGATGACTGATCCTTCTAATTCAGTCCATATAATGTCCTTTTCGGGAGCTAGAGGAAATGCATCTCAGGTACACCAATTAGTAGGTATGAGAGGATTAATGTCGGATCCCCAAGGACAAATGATTGATTTACCGATTCAAAGCAATTTACGCGAAGGACTTTCTTTAACGGAATATATCATTTCCTGCTACGGAGCCCGTAAAGGAGTTGTGGATACTGCTGTACGAACATCAGACGCTGGATACCTTACGCGTAGACTTGTTGAAGTAGTTCAACACATTGTTGTACGTAGAACAGATTGTGGCACTATCCGAGGCATTTCCGTGAGTCCTATAAATGGGATGACGGAAAGGATTTGGATCCAAACACTAATTGGTCGTGTATTAGCATACAATATATATATGGGTCCACGTTGCATTGCTGCCCAAAATAAAGATATTGGGATTGGACTTGTCACTAGATTCATAACCTTTCGAACACAACCGATATATATTCGAACCCCGTTTCTTTGCAGGAGTATATCTTGGATCTGTCGATTATGTTATGGTCAGAGTCCCACTCATGGCGATCTGGTCGAATTGGGAGAAGCAGTAGGCATTATTGCGGGTCAATCAATCGGCGAACCGGGGACTCAACTAACATTAAGAACTTTTCATACCGGTGGAGTATTCACAGGTGGTACTGCAGAACATGTACGAGCTCCTTTCAATGGAAAAATCAAATTCAATGAGGATTTGGCTCATTTCACACGTACACGTCATGGGCATCCTGCTTTTCTATGTTATACAGACCTGTATGTAACTATTGAGAATCACGATATTCTACATAATGTGAATATTCCACCCAAAAGTTTTCTTTTAGTTCAAAATGATCAATATGTAGAATCAGAACAAGTGATTGCGGAGATTCGCGCTGGAACATCTACTTTCGGTTTTCATTTTAATAAAGTTAAAGAGAAAGTTCGAAAACATATTTATTCTGACTCAGAGGGAGAAATGCACTGGAGTACCGATGTGTACCATGCACCTGAATATAAATATGGTAATGTTCGTCTCTTACCAAAAACAAGTCATTTATGGATATTATCAGGAGCTCTGTGGAGCTCCAGTATAGTGCCTTTTTCGCTCCACAAG